AGGGTACCGGACATATTAAAATAATAATAATGGAATCGATAAGTAAAACTAAGAAGTATAGAACGAATAACTAACTCATCGCTTCATATTATCTCGATCAAAAGAACCAGTCAAGATATAATATATTGGTCATATCATTGGAGCAACTGAAATATTTCTTTTATAAAAAAAAAGAAATCTGATTACTGATTATAAATTGTAAAACAAAAAACAAAGTATCTAGATAAATGGAAAGATGAGATAAAGAGAGAAAACAAATCTCAATGAAATGATATATGATTCCAATATATAATATGTAAGGTCTATGCGTCATCTACTAAAATCTTAAAATAAAAAAAAAGGCAGTGTAAAAAAGCATAAATACTGATTGATCCATAATAAAACGAATACATTCATAGAACAAAAAAATCAAGAGTCTCGAGCCAATAAAGACTGAGAAAATTGACTCAAGAACAAATTTAATTAGAGACTCCATTGTAGAATTAAAACCTAACCATTAATTGAGAAGCGATGGGAACGACGAAACCTGTGAAGGCGTAGAATTCATTGGGTGGGATGGCGAAGCAAACCAGACGGAGAACAATCCAGTGTATCCTGAAAGGAAAGTTCATGACTAGTCCTACAACTAAAATAACTACAGAATGAGTAAATATTCGCCTGCGAAAGTTTTTAGGTTTTATTGTATCTTTCTTTTCAAATTTTGATCGATCTAAATCTGAAATGAAAATAGAAAAAGCCAAAATAAAGATTCATTATAAGAAAATATCCCTATCTCTATTAGAGAACTATATTATATATAAATATCTATAATAATTACCTTCTAAATAATATAGGAGACGTGCTTAGTTATATAGCAAAACAAAATTAAGATAGAAAAATTTCTAAGAGATTTAGATGAATGAAATCTGAAAGAATCCCATGATTCGGTATATTATTCATCAATATATCTTTTTTTGAATCCTTTTCTTTTATTCGCAAGGAGCTGGATGAGAAGAAACTCTCATGTCCGGTTCTGGAGTAGAGGTGAAAGTGAGAACGAATCATCAACTATAACCCCAAAAGAACCAGATTCCGTAAACAACATAGAGGAAGAATGAAAGGAATATCTTATCGAGGTAATCATATTTCTTTCGGTAGATATGCTCTTCAGGCACTTGAACCCGCGTGGATTACATCTAGACAAATAGAAGCAGGTCGGCGGGCAATGACACGAAATGTCCGCCGCGGTGGAAAAATATGGGTACGTTTATTTCCAGACAAACCGGTTACGGTAAGACCTACAGAAACACGTATGGGTTCGGGGAAAGGATCTCCTGAATATTGGGTAGCTGTCGTTAAACCGGGTAGAATACTTTATGAAATGGACGGAGTAGGAGAAAATATAGCTCAAAAAGCTATTTCAATAGCGGCTTCAAAAATGCCTATACGAACTCAATTCATTATTTCGGTATAGAACTGTAGAATGTAGAACCCACCCAAACCCAAGAAAAGGTCTTTTTGGGATAAAAAAACAATTGCAAATTTCTTTTTTTTTTTTGGACAAACAATATCTCTTTTTTTTTACTTCGCCTTTTGGCTGTATTGCAAGAATAGATTAAAAAAAAAATGATTCAACCTCAGACCCATTTGAATGTGGCAGATAACAGCGGGGCCCGAGAATTGATGTGTATTCGAATCATAGGGACTAGTAATCGACGATATGCTGAAATTGGTGACGTTATTGTTGCTGTGATCAAGGAAGCATTACCAAATACACCCCTAGAAAAATCAGAAGTGATCAGAGCTGTAATTGTGCGTACTTGTAAAGAATTCAAACGCGACAATGGCATGATAATACGATATGATGACAATGCTGCAGTTGTCATTGATCAAGAAGGAAATCCGAAAGGAACTCGAATTTTTGGTGCGATCACCCGGGAATTGAGACAGTTAAATTTCACTAAAATAGTTTCACTAGCACCCGAGGTATTATAAGATAGAAGAAGAGTCTGCGATATAGTTATAGTATACAATTTGAAGGAAACCGATTATGAAATAGATGAAATTTATTAGTAAATTTTGTGTGTCTGACGCATATATTAAAAAAAAAGACCAAAGAGCATGTCAATATAAAAAATGAGAGGCAACAATAATTTTAGTTTATCATGGGTAGGGACACTCTTGCTGACATAATAAACTCTCTACGAAATGCTGCTATGAATAGAAAAGGAACGATTCGAATACCGTTTACTAATATCACCAAAAACATTATTAAAATACTTTTACGAGAAGGTTTTATTGAAAACGCCAGGAAACATCGTGAAAGCGACAAATATTTTTTGGTTTTAACCCTACGACATAGAAAAGGGCTCCATAGAACTAGTTTAAATTTAAAACGAATAAGTCGACCGGGTCTACGAATCTATTCTAACTATCAACAAATTCCTAGAATTTTAGGCGGAATGGGGATTGTAATACTTTCTACTTCTCGAGGTATAATGACAGACCGAGAGGCTCGGCTAGAAGGAATCGGCGGAGAAATTTTGTGTTATATATGGTAATCTTTCTGATATCCGAATTTTTTTCGAAACTTCTTTTTTGTTTTGTGAAAAAAAAAAAAAGAAAAAGAGAAAGGACCGGTTTTTAATCTCACTCCTCCTACATTAATTAGTTAATACTTTAATTTAAGGAGGTTTTGCATGGAATGAAAGAACAAAAATGGATTCATGAAGGTTTAATTACTGAATCACTTCCAAATGGTATGTTTCGGGTTCGTTTAGATAATGAAGATTTCATTCTAGGTTATATTTCCGGAAGGATCCGGCGCAGTTTTATACGTATACTACCGGGGGATAGAGTCAAAATTGAAGTAAGTCGTTATGATTCCACTAGAGGACGTATAATTTATAGACTCCGCAACAAAGATTCGAATTATTAGGTAGTTTTTTCAACTTCAACATTCCTTTTTTTATAGAGATCGCTAGGGTTCAAATTGAAAGAAATTTATTTTCTTCCAATAAGTATATTCGGAATTAAGTTTAGGAATGACAACGATGAAAATAAGAGCCTCTGTTCGTAAAATTTGTGAAAAATGTCGACTGATCCGTAGAAGAGGACGAATTATGGTAATTTGTTCCAACCCTAGACATAAACAAAGACAGGGATAATCTTTCGAAAAGTTAATAAATATAAATGAAATTTAAAGTAAATAAAAAAGAGCTTTCTAAAGACCCGATGTATAAAAAAAAGGATCTATTTTGACATGAAATGTAGATATCCATATATCTTTGACTTATATTTATGAGATAATAAAAAATGGCCAAAACTATAACAAAAACCAGTTCTCGCAGAAATGGACGTATTGGCTCACGTAAGAATACACGTAGAATACCAAAAGGAGTTATTCATGTTCAAGCAAGTTTCAACAATACCATTGTGACTGTGACGGATGTACGGGGTCGGGTTCTTTCTTGGTCCTCTGCCGGCACTTGTGGATTCAAGGGTACAAGAAGAGGGACGCCGTTTGCTGCCCAAACCGCAGCAGGAACCGCTATTCGTGCAGTAGTGGATCAAGGGATGCAACGAGCAGAAGTCATGATAAAGGGTCCTGGCCTCGGACGAGATGCAGCATTAAGAGCTATTCGTAGAAGTGGTATACTGTTAAGTTTCGTACGAGATGTAACTCCTATGCCACATAATGGCTGTAGGCCACCTAAAAAAAGACGCGTCTAAAAATAAACATAAACATTAAATAAACATAAACATTGAAGAGATTTCAAGAGAAATAAATAATTCAATGATTTGATCAAGTCCTATTACTATGGTTCGAGAGAAAGTCAAAGTATCTACTCGAACACTACAGTGGAAGTGTGTTGAATCAAGAACAGACAGTAAGCGTCTTTTTTATGGACGCTTTATTCTGTCTCCACTTATGAAAGGTCAAGCCGACACAATAGGGATTGCAATGCGAAGAGCTTTGCTTGGAGAAATAGAAGGAACATCTATCACACGTGCAAAATCTGAAAAAATACCACACGAATATTCTACCATAGTGGGTATTCAAGAAACGGTACATGAACTTTTAATGAATTTGAAAGAAATTGTATTGAGAGGAAATTTGTATGGAATTCAAAACGGGTCTATTTGTATCAAGGGTCCGGGATATGTAACTGCTCAAGACCTCGTTTTACCCCCTTCTGTCGAAATCGTTGATAATACACAACATATAGCTATACTAACAGAACCAATTGATTTTTGTATTGAATTACAAATCGAGAGACATCGAGGATATCATATAAAAACACCCAATAACTTTCAAGATGGAAGTTTTCCTATCGATGCTGTATTCATGCCTGTTCAAAATACAAATTATAGTATTCAGTCTTATAGAAATGGGAGTGAAAAAGAAGAGATACTTTTTCTCGAAATATGGACAAATGGAAGTTTAACTCCTAAAGAAGCACTTCGTGAAGCCTCTCGGAATTTGATTGATTTATTCATTCCTTTTCTACATGCGGAAGAAGAAAACTTACATTTAGAAAACGACTGGTACAAGGTTACTTTACCCCTTTTTACCTTTCATGATAGATTGACTAAACTAAAGAAAAATCAAAAAGAAATGGCATTGAAATATATTTTTATTGATCAATTAGAATTGACTCCTAGGACCTATAATTGCCTCAAAAGGTCTAATATACATACATTATTTGACCTTTTAAATAAGAGTAACGAATACCTTATGAAAATGGAACATTTTCACATTGAAGACGTGAAACATATATTGAACATTCTAGAAAAAAAAAAAATCGCAATTGATTTACCTGATTTACCAAAGAATAAACTTTAAACCCAATCCATTGTATTTGTTTCATTTTAACAAAACAAATACAATGGATTGGGTATTTTAAATCGTTAGCACATTCCAGATATTTTGAATAAAAAAAAAAGAATTGAATGAATGTTCTATATGGAAATGGAAAATTCACTTTAAAACTACTATGTGATATTTTATTTCATTTCAC